ATTCGTATGAGTGCTCGCCTAATGGTAGCCCATTGTTTCCATTAGTCGATTTCACGACAAAGGATTGGGGGCGGATAAGGCCCCCAAATTCAAAAAATCTACTGCAATTGGTCATATGTAAGATCATAAATACCCCCCTATTTCTTAGGATTGTTGAGAATACGTGTTCAATTAGTTCAACAGATATTATATATTATATGAACAATTTTTTTTTTGTCAATAGAATAGGTCTGATTAGATCCGAAGTATCCTTCAGTTTTTCACGATTTCATATAAATTTTGGATTCGTCATTCATATTCATGAATCACTCCTTAGATTCTCCATCTTATCATATATGTGTGGACATATTGTGTATCAAGAACAAAAATGCGGATATGGTCGAATGGTAAAATTTCTCTTTGCCAAGGAGAAGACGCGGGTTCGATTCCCGCTATCCGCCCAAGCCCAAGATGAAGTAATTTATTTACAATTTATTTACTATAAAATTTGTCTATAGAAATCTATATTCTATTAATTCGATTTAGAATATAGATATTAATTTGACATTGAAATCTGACAGTAGTAAGATAGTCACACCACCCCAATTTGGATAAAAAAAGAAAGACGGGGTCAAGTCAAATAGTCTTCTTCACAATCTACATACTATGACTAGGAATGCGGTACAAGGAATTACTGTCATCTCATAGAAAAAGTATAAACAAGCAAAGGGCTTTTTAGAATTTCATTTTTTTCATAGATAATCGATAAAAATAGTTTAGCTCTTTTTCCGAACTTGATGTCGATAAATCCGCGAGTCTAGAAATTCATTTCGGCCAATTGAACCTTCTCGAACTGTTTCTTTTTAAGAACCAAAAAGATTTGTGCCAAAATAACAGATGCCAAGAAGAGCAAAAGACCTTGGACACGTAATGGATCTTGAAGTACTATTTCTGCATCTCCTTGGCCAAATCCGCCCACATTAGGGTTACTCGTCAACGGTTGATCAAATTTGATAGATTCTCCTTCTGAAACAAGAAGTTCTGGCCCTGGGGGGATAATATCAACGACTAGACGTCCATCCGATGCATCCGCTATGGTTATTTCGTATCCCCCCTTTTCTTTGCGTATGATTTTGCTTACTATACCGGCTGCTGTAGCATTATAAACGGTATTATTACTCTTGCTCCCGTCGGGATAAATTTGACCTCTTCCCCTGTTTCCACCTACATAGAGGGGATATTTTAAGAAGTGACTATCTTTCTTAGTAGCGGGGTCTGGGGAAAGAATAGGAAAGGTGATTTCACTATATTTCTGACCGGGAACAGGGCCTATAACAAGAATATTCTTTTTATTGGGGCGATAACTCTGAAAAGACAGATTGCCTATCTTTTCTTTCATCTCGGGGGAAATACGATTGGGAGGGGCTAATTCAAATCCCTCCGGTAAAATAAGAACAGCCCCGACATTCAAGGCCCCCCTTTTACCATTAGCAAGAACTTGTTTCAGTTGCATATCATAAGGAATTCGAACAACTGCCTCAAATACAGTATCCGGAAGTACAGCTTGCGGAACCTCAATCTCCACGGGCTTATTAGCTAAATGGCAATTGGCGCATACAATACGCCCAGTCGCTTCTCGTGGATTTTCATAACCCTGCTGTGCAAAAATAGGATATGCACTTGAAATAGAGGTCCGAGTTATGATATATATCATGAGCGATACGGAAATGGATCGAATAGTCCGTTCCTTTAGCCAAGAAAAAGTATTTCTAATTTGCATGGTCCAATCATTGATAAGGAAAATTTCTACAATAAAGTAAGTAGGTTACTAATTTAGTTTCCTATCCACGATTCTGCTATTTACTGGAATATTTTTATTGGAATAATATATAGGATAAATCCCCAGGGTGGGTAGAAATAGAAAAACTAAGTACGATTTTCAATGCTTTGCTTATGTACAACTACAAAGTAAGAAATATTATAATTGGATTTATTTCATATCGATAGATCATTTTTCACTTATTGAATGATAAATCACTACAAGTGACGGAGATATACGATTTAAATAATAGAAAACCCAATACTTAAAAATGCTATCTAGAATGACTGGAAGAATAGAAACAAGACAAGATATAATTTGATCATTATGAACAAATCCAAAATCCTTGTAGACAGAGTTAATTATTAGTTCCCAACCACGGGTGGAATGAAATCCGAGACATAAATCAGCTAATAAAAGAATAGAAAGAGCTTTTGTTGTGTCACTTAAGTTATATAGGAATTCCTGAGCCCAAGAGTTAAGAATAACAAGTTCTTTATTACCCAAAATAGAATAACCACTTAGAACAACGAAAGAGATTAGATTTGTCAATAAGTGCAAAATCATATGGATACGATCCTCGTTCTGTATCTTGATTAATTGGATTGTTTCGTTATGGATTCCTATACGAAGGTTTTGTAGATGTGTTTCCGAGTATTCCTTGATCATTTCGTCCAAGAGGAGAAGTTCTTCTAATTCTATGAATTTTTCTAGAATACTCTTTTCTTCAATAGCGTTCAAAAAAGTTTCGGATTGCCCCGTATTCCACCAATTACTAACCCAGGATTCCAGACTTTTATTAAATAAGAGAGAAATACACCGGGGCAAAAATACTATAGATGCAAGATATAAAAGAGGAGTGAATGCTTTCTTTTTTGCCATTTTTTCATCTGTGAATTGTTAATGAACCCATCTCATTCGTTGACCCTAGGCCAGCTAATATTTCTCTTACGCACGAGTTCTATTCCAAGGTATCGAATAAATCTATTTAATCTTTTTTATTTGTGATTTCGACCTTAGTTCTTAAATATAGAAAGAGTACAGAAATTGACTAAGAAGCCACTTTGACTTCGAATGAATAAATAATCAAAAAATTTGGCTTTCCCGATATCTCAACTCAATTGGTCAAAAGTATCTCCTTTCGATGAATGCCTGAAAGAACAACTTTCAGTAATGAATATGAATATTAGTCGGATTTTGAGACGAAAGAAGACGAAAGAACTCCCTTTCTATTATTCTAGCAAAATATCTAATATTTCGAAAAAATTTCACTGACTATGAGTAGTCAGGGAGAGAAGAATTGAAGGAAGTTTCTGAAGAATCTTGTGATGATCAAAAATGAGCGGCAAACCAAGACAGAAATTGGCTAGTTATCCTTAATCCTTATTAAGGGATCCAATTCTTTGGGCATTAAGGAGCACAAAAAGAGATCAATAAGGCATGTCGATTGAAAAAATTTTTTACAGGATATGATTTATCTGAATCTAAAGTTTCAATTCCAACAAGTCTGAATTTTTTTATTATATATATATTGGACTTAAAATCTAAAATATAAAGTGGGAAAGTTAGTTATTTCCAAATGGTTGATTATGAGATGAATCTATTCTTTCAATTTGTTTCTTCTTCTTAATTATTGAATTGAGTTGTGTAGGTTTCCATACCTATAAAAAAAAAAAACCCCAAAACAAAAAGAGTTTTGTTTTCTACTTGTCCCCTATCCCCCTGCTTTAGCTCGAATAAATGTTCGGAAGAAAGCTCGGTTAAGTTATGTTATAGAAAAAGGGGTTCTTGAGTTTTTCCCCTCCTGCTGAGAAATTTTATTGCATTTCTCAAAATCCTTCAATGGGTACACGCAAGAAATAGGCCAATTCCGCAGCTTTTTGTTCAATTTCCCCCGGAGTCAAATTCTCATCAGTACGAGTCAATGGAAGGGCTCCCTGCCCTCGGATATCCATATAAAGGACACAACGAGCATAAATACCCTCTTTAACTTCTATTCGGACGGACTGAATATCTTTTATAAGGAATCGGAGGAAGAGACGCCGATTTTTTCCAGGAAATCCCCAACGAAAGAGACACACTATTCCTTCTTTTTGATCGAATCGATCATAACCACTACCTACATTCCAAGAAATTGTGCACCACAAATAGGAGCTAATAAAAAGACCTGCGATCCCATAGAAAGACATCACAATCCCTTGTGGAAAAAAAACAATTTGCTGAAACGGAAATAAAGATATCCAATTTCTACCAAAATAACTGGAAGTTCCAACCAACAAGAATCCTAATGAACCTAAAAAAAGGATAACAGTCCAGCAGAAATTACTTCTTTTTCGAGACCCTGTTATAGGTTCTATCCATATATGTTTTGATCGACACCTCATACTTGATCCGGTTGCATTTTCTTGGAATTGAGAGAATACCCCAAATGAATTTGACTTTAGTCCTTTTGTTTCCGAAGTAACTCTCATCAACTAGCACTAGTTTGATGTGAACCTTTAGGAGTAATTCATTAAATTGATTAGATCTAAACTAATAATATATCCTTCGTATGACCCCACTAAAGGTATCCACATACTCCATTTACCCATATATCGTCTTTCTGCAGACATAAGAGTTTTTCGGCGGAAGCCGCTTATACCATATTCGACTAATACCTGTGTTATCACAGAAGTTTAAAACCAAAATAAATGAGATTTTGTCCCATCGGTTCTAAACAATCTTATTTTTTTGAACAGAAAGAGATAAAGAAGCCATTGCGATTGCCGGAAATACTAGGCCTACTAAAGGCACCAAAACAGAGGGAAAGTTAAGAATTGTCATAGAATGTGTACCTCGATTTACTATTTGTACCTGTTATTATTATTTATAAAGATATCTTATTATAATAAAAAGTTAGAAATTTTATTTTCTTTTCGTTCGGTTTAAGTCTGACGAGAATAATATTCTACGACTAGCAATTCATTTATTTTCAAACCGACCCATTTACTATCTATTATTTGATTGACTAATCCTTTATATTGCACTGGGTCAAGAGTTAAATGGTTTGGTAATTCCTCGCGAGGGGATGAATCGAGAGAATTTTGAATCAGAGCTTTAGATTTTCGTTTATCCTTTGCCGTAATAGTATCTCGGGGTTTGCAGCGATAACTTGGTATATCTACTATACGACCATTTACTAAAATATGTCTATGGTTAACTA